ACATCGATGAAGTTACCGCGAAAGCTATGAACTTAGAAATGGAGAGCAAATTAAAGAAATGACCTTAAATCTTTGTGTACTGACTCCTAATCGAAGTGTTTGGAATTCAAAAGTAAAAGAAATCATTTTATCTACTAATAGTGGCCAAATTGGGATATTACCAAATCATGCCCCGATTGCCACAGCGGTAGATATAGGGATTTTAAGAATACGCCTTAACGACCAATGGTTAACAATGGCTCTGATGGGCGGTTTTGCTAGAATAGGCAATAATGAGATCACTATTTTAGTAAATGAGGCTGAGAAGGGTAGTGACATTGATCCACAAGAAGCTCAGCAAACTCTTGAAATAGCAGAAGCTAACTTGAAGAAAGCGGAAGGAAAGAGACAAGTAATTGAAGCAAATCTAGCTCTTAGACGAGCTAGGACACGGGTAGAGGCTAGCAATACGATTTCGTCGTAACTAATCGGTGCGTTCAAATAATCATAATCAAAATAAGTTCTGTTTATACACCCTTTATCTATATCTTCTATATATATATAGAAGATATCATACATATCTTATTTTGATTTTATTGATTCAATCAAATTCAAATAAGATAATCAATTTAATAGTCTTAATAATCCGAGGGTGAGTAGAAAAACTTATTAGATACCAGAGTCGAGGGTATCTAATAAGTTTTACCTACTATTGGATTTGAACCAATGACTCCCGCCGTATGAAAGCAATACTCTAACCGCTGAGTTAAGTAGGCCTTTTATCATTCCAAAGAGGACTAAATATAAACATCACATAGATTGATTATAAATCCAATATTGCTTAGAAGCAATATCAATCAAACAGATCAAAGAGCTATGATGTTGGATCGTGGAATATTTATCTTGACAAGAAATTATCTACATGCTAAAATATGGAGCATAAACACAAGGGCTATAGCTCAGTTAGGTAGAGCACCTCGTTTACACGCGCGCCAATGGTTTTCAGGGGAGTCCATCATGCAATCAAAAGAATTCATCTTTTTGATAAATCTATGTCTTACTCTATGACTTTGAGGAAACAAGAGAACAATAGCCTGACAATTAGTTCTAGTTCGGTCCTATTTAAGTGTCCATTTAGTTACCAAATAGAACCCATTATTGATTTGAGATATTGATAGGGTGAATACCCAGCCTATTCAATGCTAGGCATAATGAGTATAAGGGCCTCAAAAAATCTCTTTTCGTCCTATGAACTTTAAGGTGTATGAAGTTTCATATTGGATTCTTTAAGCAGAACGATAGAGACTCCATTTAATTTTAAAATTGATCTAGGCCAAAGGCAGACCTACGTCAAGATAACTCTTCTTTGAAACACTTTGGTAGTGCTTTTGAATCAAAATTCCAATAAATAATGAATCGGAGCACATGGAACCCTTTTCTTTCTATCAAGAAAAAATATGGTGGACTAGCTTATATTTATATCAGTTAATGAAAGAGCCCAATGCAAAAAAAATGCATGTTGGGTCTTTGAAACAGTTCAAATCATTTTGAGAATAATAAGTTTGATCTGTTTTACCGAGAAGGTCTACGGTTCGAGTCCGTATAGCCCTACTAAATTTATATACTATCGAATGAATATTAATAATTTATTAAACTATATAGTTTAATAAATTATTAATATTTGATTTGTTTGTTGTTTAGAACCGACCAGTTGACTCTTATCAAAATAAAAAAAAAAAAGATTAATAATTAAATTCCAACCTAACCAACCAACTACAATTGAATGGAATAAGTGGATCTAGAAAGACCCTACTTACTTTGTTTACTAAAATTGGATTTGTAGACAAGCCTGGGTTTGAAAAAGATCTTTGGTAAATTTCATTGTCAAAGAGACTTTTTGTCTTCATATACCTTACCTATCAAAGCGTAAACAAGTAGTCTTTTCTGTCCTTATACAATCAATAGAAACTACTCTGTCCGAATTCGAATTAAATATACCAAACCAACCCGATTCCAATTCGGAAATCAAAATTCTTAAACATTCTCTTACGCGTGAATTCTCTATTCTAAGAAATAAAAAAACGAGAATTCAATTTGGAATTTTTTTTTATTTTTAGTTCGAAAAAATCGAGGTGAAAGTGAGAAAGTTTTCTTTGTATATGTATAAGATAAGAACAATATAAATATATATTTGTATATAATTACAGGTGGAATGGAAAAAAAAAATGGAAATAAGATTCCAGGCAATTACTCTTGAAACGAGACATATCCCGCAGTAAACAAACGAGGTGGTTCACTTAAAATGAATTGTTGTTTTGACTAAAGAGGTATGGATAACTTGACAATTCCAATTCGAATCAACTAATTCGACATATTTTCCACATTCATAAGGAGTCCGTCTATGTTTATACTTTATGAATATGATATTTTCTGGGCATTTTTAATAATATCAAGTGTTATTCCTATTTTAGCATTTCTATTTTCCGGAATTTTAGCTCCGATTAGCAAAGGACCCGAGAAA